TTGTACTGGAATATAGGACGAATACCTTGAATAAACAGGTAGAAGTATAAAGAAAGAGTAAGTCAAATTAAAATTTTGTTATGCACGAAGAAAGATTCTTTCTGATTTGATTGATATCAAGAGATCAAATGAGTTCTTCATTCTCATTCATTCATTGAATGATAAATAACTACAAGTGAAGGAGATACACGATTTAAATAATGGAAAATCCAATATTTCACAATTGTATCTAGAATGACTGGAAAAGTGGAAACAAGACCGGATATAATTTGATCGTTATGTGTCAATCCAAAATCGTTGTAGACCGAACCAATCATTAGTTCCCAACCATGTGGAGAGTGGAATCCGATCCATAAATCAGTGACTAAAAGAATAGAAAAGGCTTTTGTTGTGTCACTTAAGTTATATAAGAATTCCTGAACCCAAGAATTAAGAATGACAAGTTTTTCATTACTCAGAATAAAATAACTACTTAGAATAGCGAAACAGATTATATTTGTCGAGAAATGCAAAATACTATGTAAATTATATTCATTATGTATTTTGACCAATTGTATTGTTTCTTTGTGGATTCCTATACGAAGCTTTTGTAGATGTGTCTCGGGGTACTCCTTTATCATTTCATCCAACAGAAATAGTTGTTCTAATTCTATGAATTTTTCTAGAACGTTCTTTTCTTGAATATCATTCAAGAAAGTTTCGGATTGCCTGGTATTCCACCAATCATTAACCCAGGGTTCCAGACATTTATTAAATGAGAAAGAGACCCACCAGGGTAAAAATACTATAGATGCAAGATATGGAAGAAAAATCAACGCTTTCTTTTTTTTTTTTTCACTTTTCTTTTTTTTTTAATTGTTAATAAACCTGCTTCGTTTTATTTGTTAATTTTATCTTATTTTATATTTCTCTGAAGCATGAGTTCTATAACAAGGTGTGGAACCTATGGATCTATTCTCAATTTTTGTATAATTATTTAGTCCTTTATTTAGTCCTTGATCTAACTAAATGAAATCTTGGGTTTCAATTAAATATAGAAATAGAATAAAGATAGAGTCTGTTTTGGATGAAAAAAAAAATAAGAAAATATTCAGATATTTCAATTGAACAAATTAGAACCAATTGTATTGCATCCTTATTTGTTCTTTTTGATGAATGCTCAAAAACCACTTGAAGAATATTATTCAATTCAAATTTCAAGACGAAAGAACTCTACTGCGGACCAAGTAATTATTTTGAAATGTTTCACCCCCAGGAAAAGAGGAGATATTTCTGAAGAATATTGATGATGAAATCCGAAATAAGTGACAAAACGAGAGATAAATTGGATGGTTATGAGAGATCCAATCTTTGTTTCTCAAGGAGCAAAATTAAAGATAAAAAGAAAGAAGGATTGGTTGACAAATGAGAGAAATTTTATGAAATAAGATCTATCTGTATCTCTATCTATCTGTATCTCTATCTAATATATCAATTCTAAAATGGAATTTGGCCCTAAACTAAAAAGAAAAGATGAATTCTCCATTTTGAAATGTCTGGTTTGGGTATATGTAATGAATCTATACTTATTATACTTTTTACTAGTATGAAAGAAAGAATTGAGTTGAACTCCATCATACACGTAAAAAAAATTTGGCAGACGAAAAATGACTTCTTATTATAGTTTAGTCGTTTTGTTCCATATACGTCCCCCTGCTTTTGCTTTATTCTAAGAGTCACCGCCACATCAACAGAACAAAGAAATAGAATCTAGCATGTTCTACTCGAATGAGCATTCTGAAGAAACTTCAGTTAAAAAAAGAAGAAAAGGATTACTGAATTCCTTCCCTCATGCTGAGAAAGTATTTATTCTTCGTTTCATTTCAAAATACTTCAATTGGTACGCGCAAGAAATAGGCTAATTCCGCAGCTTTTTGTTCAATTTCTCGTGGAGTTAAATTCTCATCAGTACGAGTCAAGGGAATAGTTCCCTGGCCCCTGACTTCCATATAAAGGACACGGCGAGTATAAAGGCCCTCTTTAACCTCCACTCTGATTGACTGAATATCGCTCATAAGGAAGCGAAGGAAGATACGACGATTTTTTCCAGGAAATCCCCAACGAAAAATACACACTATTCTTTCTTTTCTATCGAATCGATCATAACCACTACCTACATTCCATAAAATTGTGCCCCACAAATAGGAGCTAATGAATAGACCCGCAATTCCATAGAAAGACATCACAGTCCCTTGTGGGAAAAAAGATATTTGCTGATATGGAAATACGGATATCAGATCCCTACCAAGATAACTGGAAGTTCCAACGATTAAGAATCCTAGTGAACCTAAAAAAAGGATACAGGCCCAGAAAAAATTACTTGTTTTTCGAGACCCCGTTATAAGTTCTATCCATATATGTTCTGATCGCCAGTTCATACTATACTAGATCCAATTGCATTCGATTGGAATTGGGAGAATAAACCAAATGAATTTGACTTTTATTTTCTTGCTCCCGAGCCGAGGTAACTCTCATCAACTAGCACTTAATGTGAACCATTAGAAATAATTGGTTAGATACATTGACTTTCCACTTTAAATATTTGATGATCCGCTTTTGACCAGAGCTATACCTGCATATACATGCATTTATACAGATATAATGTATACGCATGCAAAACGGCTCTTCCTTTCATTTGTATTTGCAAGGAGTCACATGTCGTACCACATTCCACTAAAAAAATAGATACCTAAATAATGATCCAGTGTTGATTGAAATAACTTGATGAGATTTGGTCCCATACATCGAAGCTAGACAATCTTATTTTTTTGGACATAAAGAAATAAAGAAGCCATTGCAATTGCCGGAAATACTAGGCCCACCAAAGGCACAAAAATAGAGGGTAAGTTAAAATCTGTCATAGAATGGGTGCCTCAATTTAATATTTGAACCTCTTATAAAGATATCTTATGATAAGTAGTCTATCTTCTATCTATTATATTATAATATAAATATATTATAATATAAATAATATTAAATTATAATATAAAATAAATAATATTAATAATATTAAGTAATAACAAGAAACGTAAAACTACATTAAATTAAGTGTACCTATTTTTTTTATCTTTCGACACGAATATGTATGATAATTCCATTTAATAAACTTTTTCTTATCCTGTTTTCATTCTTATCTTCTTTCTAAAACTAAAATAATAAGAAGTTTTTATGAGTTCGCGACTCTAACTAATCCGATACAAGAGGGATTCGTCGTAAAAGTCAAAAATGGATTTTTGGAAGATATAGAGATTACTTCTGTTACTACATAGATATTTCTATATTTATTCTATATTTATTAGGCATTCATTAATATATTTACATTAAATTATATTCTAATTATACATCAAACAGAATTTATGTCACCAAACGTCATTTTTATCGGTTTTTGTCACGATGATGAATTATTTATTGCTCACTACAAATAACTGAATCTAGTGCTGTACTTTAATTTTTAAAATTTTAAGTCAAGGGAAGGAAACCGTGGAGCTGAAATAACTCACCCAGAACACCTTTTAAAAGATTACGTGGTACGATTGGATCCAATAAGCCCTTATGGAATGAATACTCAGCCGCTTGTGAACCGTCGGGTACTGTCTTATTCAATGTTTGTTCAATTACTCTTTTACCCGCAAATGCAATGTAGGCATTAGGTTCAGCAATAATGATATCTCCCAACATACCAAAACTAGCTGTAACTCCACCGGTTGTAGGAGATGTAAGAATTGATACATAGAATAACTTTTTATTTAGTTGATAATTATATAAAGCAGAAGATATTTTAGCCATTTGCATCAAGCTCAAACTTCCTTCTTGCATGCGTGCTCCTCCGGAAGCACATACAATAATAACAGGTAGAGATTGATTAGTAGCATATTCGATCAAACGGGTGATTTTCTCGCCGACTACGGATCCCATACTTCCTCCCATGAACTGGAAATCCATGACCCCAATTGCTATGGGAATACCGTTTAATTGACCTATGCCTGTTTGAACAGCTTCAGTTAAACCTGTCTTTCTTTGATAAGAATCAATACGATCTCTATAAGGTTCCTCCTCTGAATGAAATTCAATGGGGTCCGCCGAGACCATACTCTCATCCAGAGGATCCCAAGTACCTGGGTCAATCAAAAGTTCGATTCTCTCTGAACTACTCATTTTCAAATGATATCCACACTGTTCACAAATATTAAGTTTTGACTTAAAAAATTTTTTGTAATTTAATCCATAACAATTTTCGCACTGAACCCATAAATGTCTGTATTTTTTATTTATATCGAAATCATTAGATCTTCCTCTTATATTGAAATCAGTGCTATTAACACTAGTTCTCATACTAGAATTTCTACTTTCACTATCACTTATACTTTCATTACAAATGAAACTATAAACATAACTGTCACTGTAATTATGTGTCCCACCTGAAATGTAACTATCAATACTGATTTCAAAACGCAGATAACTATCAATGCAACTATTAATGTGATTATTCCAACTAGATTGAATAGCGTACATGTAATGATAATAGTAGCGATTACTACTTTTAGATCCACTACTCATATAACTAGAATTCAGATAACTAGAAAAAGAACTTTCTAGTTCATTCAGAAAAGTACTATCATTGTCAATCTCAAAAATCTGATTTTCAATATCAAAATATATAGAATAACTGTCCCCATTACTATCTCTAACTAAAAAAGTGTCGTCAGAGATGAAACTCCAAATGTCTATGATATCAAAAAAATGCTCAACACTACTGAAATTATAACTTCCACTATCACTCCAACTGGAAACGTTTTTATCCATATCATTTATAACAGGGTCTTCGCTTCCACTGCTATATCTAATAGGACCAAGACTATCCATCGATTTACTTAGCCTATACTTGTGTTCCAACTCCTCGTTAGAGAACATCAAATTGAACCACCACTTTTCCATAGAGTCTTCCCGCGCCTTATTTGAAA